TAATAAAANTTAATAAAATTCATATAATTTAATTTAATTATAATATTCAATCCTTTCGTACTAAAATATTAAATTTTTTAAAAGATAGAAACCAACCTGGCTTACACCGGTTTGAACTCAGATCATGTAAGATTTTAATGATCGAACAGATCAAAAATTTTAAACTTTTGCATTTAAATTTTATCTTAATCCAACATCGAGGTCGCAAACTTTTTTTCTTATAGGAACTAAAAAAAAAAATTACGCTGTTATCCCTAAGGTAATTTTTTCTTTTAATCAATAAAATTGGATCAAAAATTCACTTATCTATGTTAAATTTAAAAAAAGTTTTTCTTATTTTTTTATCACCCCAACAAAATATTAAATTAAATCTACATTAATAATTTTATAAATAATTTTAATTTAATTTAATATAAAACTCTATAGGGTCTTCTCGTCTTTTTAATTTATTTGAACTTTTTAATTAAAAAATTAAATTCAATAAATATAATTAAGACAGCTTATATCTCATCCAATCCTTCATACAAGTCACCAATTAAGAGACTAATGATTATGCTACCTTTGTACAGTCAAAATACTGCAGCCCTTCAATAAATTATCAGTGGGCAGATTAGACTTTAAATTATTATCTAAAAGACATGTTTTTGATAAACAAGTGAATATAAAATTTTGCCGAATTCCTCAAAAATAATTTAAAATAAATTATAAATTATAATTTTTTTTATTTACTAATTTTATCATAATTTCTTTTTATTTCTTATTAATAAAAATATTTTTATAAAAATTAAATTAAATTAAATTTTCATTTCTTTAAAATTATTTATAAAAAAATAAAATTTATTAACAATATAAATTATAAAATTTTTAAATAAAAATATATTAATTATAAAAATTTAATTTAAAGCTTATCCCTTAAATTATTAAATTAAATTAAAAATTTAAATAACTAATTATTTAAATTTTTAATTAATTAAAAATTAAATTTTTTWCTAAAAAAACTAGATATATTTAAAAACGATTAACATTTCATTTCTAATTAATTATTTAAAATATTTATGCCACAATAACTTTATTAATTAATTAACTCTTTTAAATTCGAGAAATTTAAAATTTTAAAAATTTTTTAATAAACTCTGATACACAAGATACAATAAACTAAATTTACTTTTTTAAAAATTTTTTTTCAATTATTTCAAAATTCTTTTACAATACTAATTAACTATAAATTTTAAAATTTTTTCTATTAAAAATACTTTAACCCCCATTAAATTATTTTAATATTAAAATTTTTTTTATTATATTTTTATTTTATTAATTTTTCCCCTCAAATTAATTAAATAAATTAATAATCTTTTCAATGTAAATGAAATACTTTACCAAGCTCTAATTTGATCTTTCTAGAAACACTTTCCAGTACCTCTACTTTGTTACGACTTATTTCAACTTATAATATGAAAGCGACGGGCAATATGTACATATTTTAATTATTAATCATTTTATTAATTTAAATAAAATTACATTCAAATCCACTTTTAATTAAATTTTTCAATTTAATTTCCATAAATAAATAAATTTATTGTAATCCATTATATTCTTAATTATAATCTGCATCTTGATCTGATTTAATTTTTTATAAAAATTTTAAAATATTATTAATCATTAAAAATATTTTTTTAACAACGATATACAAAATAATAAATTAAGTAAATTCATTCGTGGACTATCAATTAATAAACAGATTCCTCTGAATGAACTAAAATACCGCCAAATTATTTAAGTTTCAATAAATTTATCTACTATTTTAGTATTATTTATTTAATTTTTTAATAATAGGGTATCTAATCCTAGTTTTTTATAAAATTTTTTAATTCATAATAAAAANTAATTTTTWATTAAATTAAAATTTCACTTAATAATTTAAATTTTATATTATTATTATTATTTATATCTATTAATTAATTACTAAAAAATTTAATTTAATTTTTGTATAACCGCAACTGCTGGCACAAAATTAGTTATTAATTTTAACATTACTAAATCTTAATTTCTTAAATTTTTAATACTAATTACTACCTTTAAAATTTAAATATTATTAAAATAATTAAAATTTCTCACTAAAATTTATATGTAAAATAAGTTCATAATAAAATTTTTAAACTATAAAAATTTATTTATAGATGAATTTTTTCACATAGATTTTTTTTTTTTTTTTTTTATATTAAAATATTTAATATATAATTATATATTTTAATAATATACTATGTCTATAAGTCTTCAATAATTTCTTTTCTTTTTCCTTCTAGCATTCAGTATAAAACTAAAATTGCTATATAAAATTTGATAATTTAGTCAAATTATATCATATTAAAATAATTAATATAAATTTTTTCAGTAATTTATTATATTATATATATATATATACATATAAATATTTAATATAAAAAATAAGTTTTTATTAGAAATTAACAAATAAGTTAATTTCTAGTCCGTAATTAATAATTTTTACTATAAATATAAAAAATAAAAAT